ATAGACGCGTCACAAGTTCCGTATAAATTACTTCTCAATACTATTTCTTTCAAATTCATTAAAATTTCATGTACTGATTCTTGAATACCCACTATGGTAGAATATTCGTGTGGTATTTTCTCAGATCTTGCACGTGTAATATATGTTCCTTCTATTTCTCCAAGTAAAGCTCTTCGCATCGCAATGCCTATGGTGTCGGCTTGACCTTTCATAAGTGGAGACAAAAGAAAACGTCCATAAGAAAGGCGCTTACTGTCTGTCCTCGATTCAACACACTTCCACTCTAGTGTCCGAGTAGATATGGTTACTTTCTCTCGAACCATAGTAATATAATATTATTTGGTCGAATTGTTTATTTCTCTTGAAATTTCTTTAATGTTGATTTTTTTTTACACGCGTCTTTTTTTAGGGGGTCTACAGCCATTATGTGGCATAGGAGTTACATCCCGTACAAAAGTTAATAGTATACCACTTCGACGAATAGCCCGTAATGCTGCATCTCTTCCGAGACCGGGACCCTTTATCATGACCTCTGCTCGTTGCATACCTTGATCGACTACTGTACGAATAGCATTTCCAGCTGCGGTTTGAGCAGCAAAAGGTGTCCCTCTTCTTGTACCCCGAAATCCACAAGTACCGGCAGAAGACCAAGAAACCACTCGACCTCTTACATCTGTAACAGTCACAATGGTATTATTGAAACTTGCTTGAACATGAATAAGTCCCTTTGGTATTCTACGTGTATTCTTACGTGAACCAATACGTCCATTCCTACGCGAACCAATTCTTGGTATAGTTTTTGCCATATTTTATCATCTCATAAATATGAGTCATATATATATATAGATAAATGGATATATCCATTTCTTATCAAAACAGATCCTTTTTTTATTTGTAGATCGGGTCTTTTAGAAAGTATTTTTTAGACTATCCTTGTCTTTGTTTATGTCTCGGGTTGGAACAAATTACTATAATTCGTCCCCGCCTACGGATTAGTCGACATTTTTCACAAATTTTACGAACAGAAGCTCTTATTTTCATATTTTTCATACCTTAACCTTAATTTTGAATCGACTTCTTGGAAGAAAATAAGTTTCTTTAAATTTAAAATTTCGAATCGTATTCCCACGAAAAGGAGAATATTCAAGTTTAAAAACCGCCTAATCATTCGAATCTTTGTTGCGGAGTCGATAAATAATACGCCCTCTGCTTGAATCATAACGACTTACTTCAATTTTGACTCTATCTCCTGGCAGTATCCGTATAAAGCTACGTCGGATCTTTCCTGAAACATAACCTAAAATAAGAGCCTCATTATCTAAACGAACCCGGAACATACCATTGGGAAGCGATTCAGTAATTAAACCCTCATGAATCCATTTTTGTTCTTTCATTCCGGGTAAAACCTCCTTAAAGTATTAACTAATGTAGGAGGAACAAGATTATACACTTCGCGTTTTTTTTTTTATTTTTTTTTTTCACAACAAATAGGAAGTCTCGTATCCAATGCAGATATAAGAAGTATTACCATATATAACACAAAATTTCTCCGCCTATTCCTTTTAGTCGAGCTTCTCGGCCTGTCATTATACCTTGAGAAGTGGAAAGAATTACAATTCCCATTCCGCCTAAAATTCTAGGAATTCTTTGATAGTTAGAATAGATTAGTAAACCAGGCCGGCCGATCCGTTTTAAATTTAAAAGATTTCTATAGGGCCCTTTTCTATTTCGTTTATGTCGCAGGGTTGAAACCAAAAAATATTTGTCGCTTTCTCGATGTTTCCTCACATTTTCGATAAAACCTTCTCGTAAAAGTATTTTAACAATGTTTTCGGTGATATTAGCATATGCTATTCGAAGGACTCTTTTTCTATCCATATCAGCATTGCGTATAGAGGTTAATATGTCAGCAATAGTGTCCTTACTCATAATGGAGTAAAATTCTTGTTGCCCAAAGATTTTGATATAATCAACATGTTTTTTGCTTTTTTTTACTTATTTTATTTGTTTATGAATAAAAATTATATTATTAAATTAAAGGTATATGCGTAAACCACAATCTACTAAATGAATTTGAATCTATTTCTTTCTAATACCCTACTATAACTATATCATAGTCTCATCTTATATTTTAAGACTATTATAATATCTCGGGCGCCAATGAGACTATTTTAGTAAAATTTAAATGCCTCAATTCCCGGGCGATCGCACCAAAAACGCGAGTTCCTTTAGGATTTCCTTCTTGATCAATGACAACTGCGGCATTGTCATCATATCGTATTAGCATACCGTTGTCGCGCTTCAGTTCCTTACGGGTACGTACAATTACAGCTCTGACCACTTCTGATCTTTCTAGGGGCATATTTGGTACTGCTTCTTTAATCACAGCAACAATAACGTCACCAATATAAGCATATCGACGATTACTAGCTCCTATGATTCGAATACACATCAATTCTCGAGCCCCGCTGTTATCTGCTACATTCAAATGTGTCTGAGGTTGAATCATTTTTTTATTTGTTGTTTCAATGCAAAAAAAAAAGAAAGAAATATTCTTTGTCAAAAGAAAAAAAGAAACCTTGCCTTTTTCATTCCCAGGCTCTATTTTCTTTAGTTCTACATTCTTATACCAAAATAATAAATTGAGTTTTGATAGGCATTTTGGACGCTGCTATTGAAATTGCTTTTCTGGCTATATTTTCTGCGACTCCGCCCATTTCATAAAGTATTCGACCTGGTTTAACAACAGCTACCCAATATTCAGGAGAGCCCTTACCCGAACCCATACGTGTTTCTGTGGGTCTTACTGTAACCGGTTTGTCGGGAAATATACGTACCCATATTTTTCCACCACGACGTGCATTTCGTGTCATTGCCCGGCGCCCCGCTTCTATTTGCCTAGATGTGATCCAAGCGGGTTCAAGCGCTTGAAGAGCATATTTACCGAAACTAATATGGTTACCTCGATAAGACATTCCCTTCATTCGTCCTCTATGTTGTTTACGGAATCTGGTTCTTTTGGGGTTATAGTTGATGGGTTGTTTCTGAATTCCATCTCTACTACAGAACCGGACGTGAGAGTTTCGTCTCATCCAGCTCCTCACGAATAAAAGTATTCAAAATATTTAATTTGAATTGAAATATGTTTAATGAATAATAGATGAAATTGCGAGATTCTTTGATATTTCATCTAATCTATTAGTCATTTGTATATACCTTGTTTAGGTATTTTGGATATATAACTAAACATATTAAATATATATTTCTATTTATTTTTATCAAAAATATTTTTTTTTTTCATTTTATCGTATCGGATTGCCCTAAATCCAAAATTTAGCAATCCGAAAAATAACGTTTTCGCGGGCGAATATTTACTCTAATATCTATTTCAGTTGTAAGGTTCGTTCATTACGTCTCAGATCAGAATAGATAAATTATTTCTCAGTTCCTTTCGCCATCCCAACCAATGAATTGTTAGGCTTTGGTTTCAATAAAATCTTCTGCATTCATGGGTTCCATCGTTCCCATCGCTTCTTGTTTAATGGTTAGGTCTTAATTCTACAACGGAGCTCTTAATTCAATTTGTTCTTGAGTCAATTTTCTTAGTCTTTATTGGCTCAGGGCTCTTGGTTTTTTTTTGTTCTATATCTATCATTTAATTATGTATGAATCAGTATTGATGCTTTATTACATTGCCTTTTATGAGATGACTCATAGACCTTACATATTGGAATTCTATATCATCGATATTCTTTTTCTCTCTTTCTCTCATCCCTCTACCCACATCTTTTTTCTATATTCTGGTTCACAACTTAGAATCAGATTTTTTTATTTTTTTAGTTTATGAAAAAGAGATTTCAGTTGCTACAATGATATGAATAATCTATCATATCTTGACTGGTTTGTTGGATTTAGATAATGCGAAGTAATGAGTTGGTTTTTAGTTCTATAGTTATTAGTTTATACTAGGGGGCTTTTTTTTTAATCTTATCCCTAAAAAAACCAACGAGTCACACACTAAGCATAGCAATTATATCAAAAATTCAATCGAATTTTTATTCAACCCTATAAAATTAAAGAATTACGGAATTAAGAGCTCTTTTTTTATCTTTAATCAAAAAAATGAACGAGTTTCTTATTTTTTGTTGGATTTTTGGGGTAAAAAAAAAAAGAAAAGTCAAGGAAAGCCTTTTTATTCCTCATCTATTAATATCCAAATTTTGATACCTAATACGCCACAGATAGTTCGAACTGTATAGGCACAATAATCAATTTTAGCTCGAATGGTTTGTAGGGGAACTCTACCTTCTCTGATCCATTCGACACGTGCAATTTCTTTTCCATCAATGCGTCCTGCAATTTGTACTTGAATTCCTTTTATATTTGCTTGTTCGGTTAATTCAATAGCCTTTTTCATTGCTTTGCGAAAAGAAACTCTATTTTTTAATTGTCCGGATATAAATTCTGCAAGAATATTAGGATTTCCATAAGGATTTTCAATTCTTGTGATAGCAATATTGAGTTTTCGGTTTACATAGTTAAACTCTTTTTGTAGATTCGTCTGTAATTCTTCGATTCCTCGCGGTCGATTTTCGATTAATAATTTAGGAGATCCCATATAGATTATGACTTGGATCAGATCGATTCTTTTTTGAATCTCTATACGTGCAATTCCTTCGATGCCAGAAGATATTCTCAGATTCTTTTGTACATAATTTTTGATACAATCTCTTATTTTTTTATCTTCTTCTAAACCTTCGGAATAGTTTTTTGATTGTGCAAACCAAAGGGAATAATGATTTTGCGTTGTACCAAGGCGGAAACCAAGTGGATTTATTTTTTGTCCCATACTCCCCCGTTACTATACACATTCTCATCTATCATATCGGTATACGCCCATCCAGGGTTTTTTAATGGTGTAAGATAGTCTTTATTTATATATGGATCTACATAATATTCACCTTCATATAAAGATATATCTTTCACTCCAATAGTTATAT